TATTTATTTAAAATAATGAATGTATGAATCTAAACAAAAGAGTTCGATATATCCGGAAAAAATATTAATCTTTGGTGAACAAGAGAAAAAGCATTATTATTTCGATACAAGACGACACAAGAAAAGGTAGAAGTCCTTTTTCTTGTGTCGAATAGAAGATTAGGAAGACTTATAATCCTTCCTAGAGGTACCTGTTCCTTTCATTTCATTTATCCAGTCCTTGTCTTGTATCTTCTTCCTTTGTTTTTGTATACCTATTGGCTAGTGCCTAGTACTAAAAATGGAATACAAGTAATGAATTCCATAGATCTCGCAAAAATAGTATAAACAAGAAACAAAGCAAAGGAGGTTTAAGGAAGTTTACAGAAATACATATTTCATTTTTTTGATCGACAAGAATTCAGCGCTTTTTATCAACTTGATGGTAAGGAATTTCTGGATCTAGAAATTCATTTCATATAATTGAACCTTTTCAAACTGTTTCTTTTTAAGAACCAAAAAAATTTGTGCCAAAATAACAGATGCCAAGAAGAACAAAAGGCCTTGGACGCGTAATGGATCTTGAAGCACTATTTCCGCATCTCCCTGACCAAACCCCCCTACATTAGGATTGCTTGTTAATGGTTGATCAAGCTTGATAGATTCACCCTCTGAAACAAGAAGTTCTGGCCCTGGAGGTATAATATCAACCGCTTGGTGTCCATCCGATGCATCAACTATGGTTATTTCATATCCCCCCTTTTCTTTACGTACTATTTTGCTTACTATACCCGCGGATGTAGCATTATAGACTGTATTGTTACTCTTGCTCCCATCAGGATAAATCTGACCTCTTCCCCTGTTCCCACCTACATATATAGGATATTTTAAGAAGTTAACGTCTTTCTTTGTAGCAGGGTCGGGGGAAAGAATGGGAAAGACGATTTCACTATATTTTTGACCTGGAACAGGACCTATCACAAGAATATTTCTTTTATTAGGACGATAACTCAGAAAAGACAGATTTCCTATCTTTTCTTTCACCTCGGGAGAAATACGATCGGTGGGAGCTAATTCGAATCCCTCGGGTAAAATAAGAACAGCCCCCACGTTCAAAGCCCCTTTTTTACCATTAGCAAGGACTTGTTTCACTTGCATATCATAAGGAATTCGAACAACTGCTTCAAATACAGTATCAGGAAGTACAGCTTGCGGAACTTCAATATCCACAGGCTTATTAGCTAAATGGCAATTGGCGCATACAATTCGCCCGGTTGCTTCTCGTGGATTTTCATAACTTTTCTGCGCAAAAATGGGATACGCATTTGAAATAGATGCTCGAGTTATTACATATATCATGATCGATACATAAATAAATCGAGTCATCTGTTCCTTTACCCAAGAAAAAGTATTTCTATTTTGCATGATCCAATCATTGATCCCGGAATTTCTACAATAAATTAGATAGGGAACTAGTATAGTTCCCTATCCACGAGTCTGCCATTGTACTGAAAAAATTCTACGAAAATAGGACGAAGACCTTGAAAAGTATAAAGAATGAGAAAAATAGAAAATGCCTTTTTTATACGTGAAAAAATTTTTTGATTGATATCAGGAGATCAAATAAGTTCTTCATTCATTCATTGAATGATAAATGACTACAAGCGAAGGAGATACGCGATTTAAAAAACGGAAGATCCAATATTTCACAATTGTATCTAGAATAACTGGAAAAGTGGAAACAAGACCAGATATAATTTGCTCATTATGAGCCAATCCAAAATCATTGTAGATCGAACCAATCATTAGTTCCCAACCATGGGTTGAGTGAAATCCGATCCATAAATCAGTAACTAAAAGAATAGAAAAAGCTTTTATTGTGTCACTTAAGTTATAGAAGAATTCCTGAATCCAAGAATTCAGAATAACAAGTTCCTCATTACCCAGAATAAAATAACCACTTAGAATAGTAAAACAGATTATATTTGTCGACAAATGCAAAATGATATGGAGATGATATTCATTTTGTGTTTTGACCAATTGTATCGTTTCTTTGTGTATTCCTATACGAAGTTTTTTTATATGTGTCTCTGGGTATTCTTTTATCATTTCATCCAACAAGAATAGTTCTTCTAATTCTAGGAATTTTTCTAGAACATTTTTCTCTTGAATATCATTCAAAAAATTTTCGGATTGCCTAGTATTCCACCAATGAATAATCCAAGGTTCCAGACTTTTTTGAAATGAGAGAGAGATCCACCAGGGCAAAAATATTATAGATACAAGATATGGGAGGGAAGTCAATGCTTTCTTTTTTTTCATTTTTTATCTGTGAATTGTTAATGAACTGCTTCATTTGTCAACTTTATCTGATCTTATATTTCTCTAAAGCACGAGTTCTATAACAAGGTATCAAACCTATTGATCTATTCCCAGTTTTTTGTAAAAATGTAGTCCTTAGATCTAGAAAAAGGAATATAGAAATAGAATTAAGGATCCCGTTTCGGATGAAATATATATATATTTCTAATAGAATAAGTAAATTCTAAGTAAATGAGATTTCCGAATATCTCAATTGGATAAATCCGAACGAATTTCATTTGTTCCTTATTGATAAAAATTCAAAAAACTTCAATTGGTACGCGCAGGAAATAGGCCAATTCGGCAGCTTTTTGTTCAATTTCTCGTGGAGTCAAATTCTCATCAGTACGAGTCAAGGGGATGGTTCCTTGGCCTCTGATTTCCATATAAAGAATACGACGAGGAAAAAGACCCTCTTTAACCTCCATTCTGATTGATTGGATATCTTTCATAAAGAAGCGAAGGAAAATGCGACGATTTATTCCGGGGAATCCCCAACGAAAAATGCACATTATTCCTTCTTTTCTATCGAATCGATCATAACCACTACCTACATTCCACGATATTGTGCACCACAAATAGGAACTAATGAATAAACCCGCGATCCCATAGAATGACATCACGATCCCTTGTGGAAAAAAAAGAATTTGTTGAGAAGGAAATCCAGGTATCAGATTCCTACCAAGATAACTAGAAATTCCAACCACTAAGAATCCTAGTGAACCTAAAAAAAGAATACAGGCCCAGCAAAAATTACTTGCTTTTCGAGACCCTGTTATAAGTTCTATCCATATATGTTCTGATCGCCAGTTCATACTATACTAGATCCGATTGCATTCGATTGGAATTCAGAAAAAAAATTTGACTTTACTTTTCTTGATGCCAAAGTAACTTTCATCAACTAAAACTATTCTGATATGAACCCTTAGGAGTAATTGGTTAGATACATTGACTTTCTATTATAAAAATATTTGCCGATCGTTTTTATAACCCGCATATACATGGATTTATACGGATATCATGTATCCGCATGCATAACAGTTCTTTCATTTGTATTCGGAAAAAAGGCACATATCATACCACATTACACTAAACAAATATCTGTACCAAAAAAATTTCTGTATTATGATTCAGTGTTGAAATAAATTGTTTCAATTTGACCCCATCAGGTCTAGACAATCTTATTTTTTTGTACATGAAGAAATAAAGAAGCCATTGCAATCGCCGGAAATACTAGGCCTACTAAAGGGACAAAAATAGAGGGTAAGTTAAGATCTGTCATAGAACGGGTACCTCAATTTAATATTTGTATCTATTATAAATAGAAAGATATCTTAAGTATATCTATTATATTATAATTATTATAAAAAATATTAAGTACTTAATAAGTGCAAGGAATGAGAACTAAATGAAAATTTAGTGTACCTATTCATCTTTCTACACGAATATGTATGAAAATCCACTTTAAGTTTAAGAAATTTTATGAATTCTCCCGTCCTTAATACTCTTTCTATCTTTCTAATAAAATAAAGAGTTTTTTTTTATATTAAAGATATTTCTTATAAGTTCGCGACTCTAACTAAACTAATTCAACCCAACAAAAAGGGATTAGATTTCTAATAAAAAATGGAAGTTCTTGGTAGGCAAGGCATAGAAATCACTTCTATTTTTTCTAGATTTTCATATTTTCGTTTTATTTCTATATTATATATATATTTTTTTCAAAGGAAAGAAACCGTGTAGCTGAAATAACTCACTCAGAACGCCTTTTAAAAGATTACGCGGTATGATTGGGTCGAATAAGCCCTTCTGGAATGAATACTCAGCTGCTTGTGAACCGTCGGGTACTGTTTTATTCAATGTTTGTTCAATTACTCTTTTACCTGCAAAAGCAATGTACGCGTTAGGTTCAGCAATAATGACATCTCCCAACATACCAAAACTGGCCGTTACTCCACCAGTTGTAGGGGATGTAAGGATTGATACATAGAATAACTTTTTATTTGATTGATAATTATATGAAGCAGAAGATATTTTAGCCATTTGCATCAAGCTCAAACTTCCTTCTTGCATACGTGCTCCTCCGGAAGCACACACAATAATAACAGGTAGAGATCGATTAGTAGCATACTCGATCAAACGAGTGATTTTCTCGCCTACTACAGATCCCATACTACCCCCCAAAAACTGAAAATCCATAACCCCAATTGCTATGGGAATACCATTTAATTGACCTATGCCTGTTTGAACAGCTTCAGTTAAACCTGTCCTTCGTTGATAAGAATCAATACGATCTCTATAAGGTTCCTCCTCTGAATGAAATTCAATGGGGTCCATGGAGACCATATCTTCGTCCATAGGATCCCAAGTGCCCGGGTCAATCAAAAGTTCGATTCTATCTGAACTACTCATTTTCAAATGATATCCACACTGCTCACAAATATTCATTTTTGATCTAAAAAATTTTTTATAATTTAATCCATAACAATTTTCGCATTGAACCCATAAATTTTTGTACTTTTTATTTATATCAAAATCATTAGATCTTCCTCTTATATTGAAATCGCGGATGTTACCATCAGTTCGTATACTATAATTTCCATTTTCACTATTGCTTACGCCTTCACTACAAATGAAACTAGAAATGTAACTGTCACTGT